ATTCTAATCTACTTGAATATTGAATACCAGAAAACTATATGAATGTTGTTATTAATTGAAACTTAACGCGCGTATATACCTAATCTATGATTTCCGTCTTCTCTCTTCTTTTATTGCCTTCCTATCCTGTCGTCAATTGACAGTATGACGTAGGGCGCAATATAATTTAAGTGGTCAAATCATATTTTGGTAAAGCACCTTGAATCCACTGGAGAGTAAAGGATCTTGGATCCAACGCAGAACCCTTTGTGAATAAGAGAGATAAAGACGAAAAAGACCAACGAAATAAAGTTTCAAGATTGTAATTTAATGGTAAAGTTTGATTACCATTAACCTCCAGAATAGTTAACGAGTTTTTCGGTTTGATTAATCTCCTATTCATTTCCTAAAGGTGGCTCTCGGCTTGAGTTACATTAAGTTAAGGCAGCCTTAGACATTAATTATAATTACCTATCGTATTTGTCTTATTACCTATTGTATTTCTAGCGCTTTTTTATTTCCTAAAGGTGGCCGGGACCTATTATTTCTAGTTGATTTATGAATCAAGGTAGCCATAGGCCCCTATGGTCCAGTGGTTACGACCTCTCTCTTTCACGGAGAAAACGAGGGTTCAAGTCCCTCTAGGGGTGTACCAAGACTATAGGAGTGTGATTTTCTATCAAGTGATCCATATTTGTCAAGTCCTTCTAATAGTCTACTCGGTGGGACTTTGTATTTTATATCAAGTGAGATGTATTTGTCAAATCTGCCTGGGAAACGAAAGGAAGTTGATTATCGAACGTCTAAAATGAATTAGGCGTTGGGTCGATGCCCGAGTGGTTAATGGGGACGGACTGTAAATTCGTTGACAATATGTCTACGCTGGTTCAAATCCAGCTCGGCCCAACAATTTGTCAATCTACTATCAGATGGTAGAACCCTCTTGTTCTTAAGAAATACCTGATACGAGAGAATCAAAAAGAATCCAAAATTCATGCTATATTTTTTACGATTTCCCTGGGATTGTAGTTCAATAGGCAAGAGCACCGCCCTGTCAAGGCGGACGTTGCGGGTTCGAGCCCCGTCAGTCCCGACGGATCCAATAAGTACATAAACTCGCCTCTCCATTTTCTGTGAAAGAAGGGACAGAGAGCATTATTGAATTCCGAAGGGGTTTCCCTTATTCAGGATTCTGTCGAAGAAAGAATAAACCCTAAACTAAAATGAAAATAACTAAAATAGTGAAGAGAAGATTCCATATTTTCTCCCGCGACTCATCTTTCTCATACTTCTTTGTCTTTCAAAGAAATTTAGATCATGAAAATTTAGAACCTAATTCCTCTCTTTTCTTTTTCCACTTCGCTTGTATTGTTTCTTGGGATTTTGTAGTTCGGGCGGGTGGTTAGATGATACTTCGTTTGATGGTTCTATAAGGAAGACCTAAGGTAGGTTCTAGAAAAGAAGGATAAATAAGGAATTGTTTATTGGTCCGGCAATCCAAGATTGGATTCGGTATGGATAAAAGATGTTCCTATGTTATACTATTCAATATATTCAATTCTCGACGACGAATTAATTTAATAGCTCAGATATTGTTATTCATGATATTGATCTGATTGAAGATCATCGATAGGTAATGCATTCATTGAATGGACAAGTGAAAAATTTATTGAAAAATTGATCATCTCGATGGGATTAAATCCCGAGTTATTGTGAAATAAAAAAAAAACTATGAGATTATGGAAGTAAATATTCTTGCATTTATTGCTACTGCACTGTTCATTTTAGTTCCTACTGCTTTTCTACTTATAATTTACGTAAAAACAGTCAGTCAAAATGATTAATTACTTTAAATGAAACTTGACTTCTTAATTCTTATCAATAGTTGAAGAAATCAAATGAAAAGTATTCTATTTTTGCGTCTTAAATGAAAACAAAGGGGCTATAATCGGCGGTATTCTATGAGATCCGAGAGTATGGTAAGTAAGAAAATTCTTTCTTACTTACCATACTAGTGTTATAGTAGTGTATAAAATTGTTTCTAATAAAGTTGGTATACTATATTAGCTTCTATCTTCAATATATTTTATATTTAGTTATTAATCCATATATAGAATTGACGTAGGACCCAATTCTATTTATTTGATACATCTATTTATTCTGATGAATCTTAAATAATTGTTTTATGGAATTTGGAAATGAAGATGTTTTTCTTTTAAAATGATTTCAATTCGAATAAAAAATGCGTTGCAGAACGATCTATAAAACAATTGATACCGTTTCATTCCTCAACTAAATTAGGAGTGCTTCTAAAGTCCACTTCTTCCCCATACTACGAGTGAAAGGGAAAATGTAAAGACTACCATTAAAGCAGCCCAAGCGAGACTTATTATATCCATGTGAATTATGTCCCTTATCTCTATGATAGAATTATTCCATTATTGCTCACTAATAATAGTAGAATTAATGGTCTAGAGTCAAAAAGGGATTCTGGCCGAACACTATTGATGAACCAATCAAATAAATCCATTTCAAAAATTCCTATACGATTTATGATTTCTAATCGGGAAAGACTAAACACAAGTAAAATAAACAATCACACTACAATGGAACATTTAGTAATAAAAAAAAGAGGGCCCATTCCTTTTTTTCTTGCCTTTAAAAGTCAAAATAGATCAATTGCTATCTATTACAAACTTTTTCCTATTTGATCTAATCCGTACCCTTTCCCGATTGGCTCTCTGAAGGAGTTGGTAGATAGTATATTATACTTTTGACGAGGGGTTTCAAAAAAAAAAAACTCATTTTTTTTTCTATAATATAAAAAAGTAAATTATCAATCTCAATCTAATAAAATAATCAATCTCAATCTAATAGTGATTAAATGCCTGAACACTCAGAGATTCTCGCGAGTCTATATATGTATATTACAGTATAGAAAGAACTTCCCCCAACTAGTAGTTGAATTATCTGCCGGCTATCCAATCAAGACCGAATTAGTAGACATTACATTAGTAGTAGAAAGGAATCGGGAAGTCTTGCTTCAACCATTCTAATCTTTTTTTTCTTTTCATTTTGGATTCAAAGATTTCCAATCTTTTACAAAATCCCCAGAACGGATGTTTAGAATCAACCAAGTATTAACAGTCCCCTTATTCTGTTTTGCTGGGTAAAATTTGGTTGAATTATATCAGCAGAACAGAATAAGAGATTTCGATTCGTTTGTTGATGAGGCGGCACCCAGATTTGAACTGGGGAAAAAGGATTTGCAGTCCCCCGCCTTACCACTCGGCCATGCCGCCAAAACGATATACAATAGGAGAAAAATGTCCCTTTTTGGGTTGGATTACTAAATTTTAGTTTATTGTACTTGCATCCCTTTTTTAATCCTTTTTATAAAATTAGAAAAATTATAAAAGAAATCCCCTTTCCCCTTTTGATTGTATTTGATCTACCCCTTCGATTGATTGTATAGTATCTCAAAACACACAATGCCAAAAAGCTTCTCCTCGCTTTTATATTGAAAAAATGTATATTTTCACTCAAAAAAACTAAAATTGATCACAAATGGGAACCATTAACTATTCGTTGACTGATAATTCGTGAATGCTTCTTGGATTTGAATATAAAATTTTGTTTGCTTAATGACATAAGAAAATACAAATCGATGCATACTTAATTGATTCTTTTGAATCAAAAATCCTTCTCAATTTCCATTATAACAAAAATGATAAGTATATGTAAACCCCAGAACGGAAATTATTACACAGATATTAAATTGGCTGTTTAGAATATGTTACCTATAAATAAAAAAAAAAGGGGAATTCTTTGGAACAAAAAAGGCCCGGCTGGATATTGGCCGGGCCAGGCCAAAAGGCCACTTCGAACAAAATAAAAGAAAGAAGGTCTTCTTTATTTATCTTTCTATTTGGATCTTTCGAGCATCTAAATGGAATTGCTAATTATATAATAACGATAAAGAATGTGAAAGAAATACTTTCTTTAATCCTTACTTGATGTGTAATGTAACATAGTAATTATCTTTTTCAATTGGGAGAGATGGCTGAGTGGACGAAAGCGGCGGATTGCTAATCCGTTGTACGATTTATTCGTACCGAGGGTTCGAATCCCTCTCTTTCCGTTGATGACTTTATATTTTTTTCTTTCCAATTTAGCAAACCCCTGTTTCTTTTTTTTTCCTAGTTAAACGTATGGAATAGCTAAAATAAAATATTGCTAAAATATTAAGAAAATTGTAAAATCAAGCAAGAAAAACGAAATTTTTATTTTATTCTTCACGTCCAGGATTACGTCCTGGATCATTGGATAGGAATCCAAAGATGAATAGAGAAACAAAGAATATTACTACTGTATAAACGAAAAGTTTGAGAGTAAGCATTACACAACCTCCAAGATCATTTTTTGAAAAAAAAAACGAGAAAAGATAATAGATCCTCCATTTTTATATAACATATCCTATTTTGACACCAAGAAATGAATTATATTTGACACCAAGAAATGAATTATAGAAAAGAATGTTCAGAAATTCAAATGAAGTTGAAATAGTTAATAAGAGTCTTTGATTACCACAAATCACTTTCATACCCACAATTAGATATTGTAAGCGACCTTAAGCTAATCTAATAAGGTATTTCGCAGGAAAAAGGATTCAAATGGGGGAATGGGGGGGCGAGCCGTATTTCTCGCGGCTATCCGATAATTTCAATGTTTGAATTGAAGGTTCATACTAGCAGACTTATTTGATCTTATCAATTGTTATCATTTTTTTCGAATCAATCATGAATTTTATAGGCTACTATTAAAGATCTTATCGAAAACTTACAGCAGCTTGCCAAACAAAGGCTAAAAGGAAAAAGAACAGGGGTATGACTGGCATAACATCTACGATTGGATTCAAAAAAGCATAGGCTTCGGGCAATTTGGCGAAGAAAAGACTAAGACTACTCGGATAAAGGGCAGAATTAAGACAGATCAAACTAAAGATATTAAGCATAACAGACATTTTTTTTCGTCGAGATAATTGCATTTTGATTGAGTTATTGATATAAGGAAAAATGAAGAAAGTAAGGTAGACAAAAAAATCCTTCTTTTTCCGCTCAATCAAAAATCCTCCAATTCTCAAAGGAGAATAGAAGAAATCATACTTTCATACAATATCTTAATTGAATTATATGTAATGATCAATAAATTCAGTTGAATTATAGATATACACATGTCAAAATCTTATCAACGAATCTATCATAAATTCTATAAATCTACAATCAATTTTATAAAAATAAATTCTATAAAGAAGAAAGATTTTCTATAGATAGTTGGACTGGAATTGACGAACACTTAATACCAATATTATTCTTTATTAGTATTAGTGTCCAATACAAATAGAAATGGGGCGTAGCCAAGCGGTAAGGCAACGGGTTTTGGTCCCGCTATTCGGAGGTTCGAATCCTTCCGTCCCAGAGCATATCCCTTGTATCCGAATACTTCTTTTTTGTTCAATAAGGTTCTGTTTCAAGGTCTAATATTGGATAGAAAATGATTCCTATTTTTTTTTTAATGATTCTTTTCGGAAGCATATCTGAATTTTTCACAAACTGAACTAAATCGAGTTCAAATGACATGCAAAAGTAACTAAACCCTTTTGTAATCCAGATAAAGATAAGATGGGACATAGATCTGTAGAAAGATTACTTAACCTCAGGTTAAACAAAATATGAATATGAAAATACATATAAAAGAGGAAGTGCTTAGCCTATAGGTATGTATTGTTATCCTATTTCAGTGACAAAAAGTGTTTCTCTTTTTGTGAAAAAAAATTGGCATCCCTAAAATATTAAATTTGAAATATTTAACAATGATCTTTCTTTTTATTGTTCGATCTATTTAGATTATTTGCTTTACATCATTGACAATTCCATTGGAATCCATTCGAAAATAAACAGAAAATTATCTTTATTATGATAATTGATAATAAATGGGGTCTTTACTGTAAAACTTGACTCAAATAATGATGTACAAGTAATAAACTTTTTCAAGTATCAAGATTTGTAATGATTCCCTCTGGATTGAATCTTTGTAAAGTTTTGGGAAGTTGGAATGGGTCAGTCTGTCTTATTGAGTCACTTGAAGAGTCAAATAGAATTTCTTTTTTCGTGTGATTTCTGTTAGTTATGTTATTTCTATATTTAGATTTCTTAATATTTCTGTTAGATATTTTTTTGAGATAGATATTTATAAAAAAATGTTCCATTCATACAAAAAAGCTCGGGTCTTGCTAATATTTCTTCAGAAAAATTTTTATTATCTATGTAGATGTAGATAATAAAAATATAAATCACTATGTTTCTGTACCGATCGAACCAATGACTATTCATGATTCCATAATGGAATCAATTCCATACTGGTTCCAAATTAGAGGAATGTTATGGTAAAACTTCGTTTAAAACGATGTGGTAGAAAGCAACGTGCGACTTGAAGGACACGATCCGGTGTGGATTCTTACATCCACCATTTTATATAGGAATGAAGGTGCTCTTGGCTCGACGTCGTTTTTCTGTTCTACTAGAACCCTTCTTTTTTTATTGGGTTGTAATGTAAAATGTAAATAGTTCGTGATGGAGCTCGAGTAGAAAGTATTGATTAATTTCTCAGGGGCAACGATCTAGGGTTAATACCAATCAATAAATTGGAACAACTTCGTAAGTATATCTTCGATATAGAAATTGAAAGGGTCCGATTCGAGCAAATTTTCAATTCAAAAAAATTTGTTGGAACGGCTAAAACTTTTTCGATCCGCAGTGTATCGCGCACGAATCAACCATCGGTATGATTCTTTGATAGAAAGAAATCACAAAAGGGGTATGTTGCTACCATTTTGAAAGGATTAAGAAGCACCGAAGTAATGTCTAAACCCAATGATTTAAAACCAAGATGAAGGATCCTAGAACAAGGAAACACCACTTCAATAGTCTCACGGATCCAAATAAAGAATCCAAATCGATTTTAAACGAGACGAAAAAAGGAGGGGTTAAAGACCACTCAAAAAAATCTGAATTGATTTAAGATATTTGAGAATTTTTGAACTTGAGTTATGAGTACAAATGATTTTTTTTCAGGAAGGAAGCTAAATAAAAATGACTATGAGTTAAATTATAGACTAATTTATTTTACGGATTCCTTTCCTATTTATTCTAATTTTATCCAGAAACAAAACTTCAAATCATTTTTCTCGAGCCGTACGAGGATAAAACTTCCTATACGGTTCTAGGGGGGGGAGTTCTTTTTCATCTACCTCTATCCCGATGAGCCGTCTATCGAATCGTTGCAATTGATGTTCGATCCCGAAGAGAAGGAAGAGATCTTCGGAAAGTGGGTTTTTATGATCCTATCAAGAATCAAACTTATTTAAACGTTCCTGCTATTCTCTATTTCCTTGAAAAAGGCGCTCAGCCTACAGGAACTGTTCAGGATATTTTAAAAAAGGCAGAGGTTTTTAAGGAACTT